ATGTATGAACTACGTTTGAACGGAGGAATAAAGAGAATTTTCTACTTAAATTGGAAGTTGCAACAGATCAAAATGCAAAGGAATTGATAAAACAGTCCTAGAAACAGAATTCTGTCACTTAGACTTATTAAAGTTAAAGTCATAAGGTTTTGTATATAATAGCAAAACAAAAAGGATTTCAATTATACCATTATTATGATATTACATATTTGAATTTGAGAAAAATAAAAGGATTCGGTATTTGGGAGATAAATACAAAGACAGAAAAATCAGAAACAACATAGGATCCATTTTTTTAGCACTTAACCGTCTTTATGTTAGAGATTTCGTTATTCAAAAAAAAAAAACGATTCGCAGAGAAAAGAAATATTTCTACTTTACTTTACTGATTTTTGAATAGAATATGATTTGAAGTGTATAAGAAGGGTTGCACTTATTAAACACGTATGCGGATAGCTATAATATCCGACTTCTCTTTTATTGCTGGTTCTATTCGGGACAGTCCGGGTCGTGTTCTATCAAAAGAGAATTTCTATTTAATGCAAAATTGAAGTGAAGTAGGATAATTTTCTGATAATTACCTATAGACAATATATCTAAATAATAGATATCTGTGTAACAATTTATGTTCTGGGGTTTACATATACTGATATGTTTTGTTATAATTGAAATTGAGAAGGATTTTTTGATTGAAAAAATAAATACTGATTAGTTCTGTCTCAATTTGTATTTTCTTATGTCATTAGGAAAACACAATTTGCGATTCAAATCCCAGAATTGTCATTAATTCGAACTAAGCAGTCAATAGTTAATGGTTCAAGTTTGTCGGCTGAAAATCCACATTTGATTTCTCAATAGAAAAGCCAGAGAATGTTTTTAGCATTGTGGATTTTCCAATACTATACAATCAATCGAAGGGATGGATAAAATCCAAAAAAGGGTGTTTCTTTTAGGAAAAGAATTAAGGAAAACAGGAGTCAAAATCCAAGTACAATAAAACTTCAGCAATCTGGGAAAATTTTCATCTATTTTGTATTATTTTGGCGGCATGGCCGAGTGGTAAGGCGGGGGACTGCAAATCCTTTTTCCCCAGTTCAAATCCGGGTGTCGCCTGATCAACAAAAAAACTCGAAATCTCTTTTTCTCTTCGGTTCCGCTTATAGAACTCGCAGAATTCTTCCCCGTTAGAAGCAGAGGAAACAGACTGTTAATGCTTTGTTGATTCTAAGCATGTGGTCTGAGGGTTTTCTAAACAAAAAGAGTGTGAATGCTCATTCGCATCTAGGATTCAAGGAAATATTCGAATCTACTGGTAGAGGGTCTATCAAGACTTCACGATTCCCTTCTATTACTAAGGGAGTGTCTAATGACTGGATCTTGAATCAGATTGTAGAGCCTGAATAGGAAATCTGATTCAATTAAGAGTTTTGGAAGGAGGTGCAATATACGACGGACTCGCGAGAATCTCCGAGTGCTCAGGTATCCAACCAATATTAGATTGGATTGATAATTGACTTTTATAGAAAAAGGGGCAAACAGAAAGAATTTCTTTGCGGCAACCCCTAGACAAGCCCCCTCTTTCAGAGCGATAATGGGGAAGGGGGGTACCGGATCAAATGGGGAAATAGAGGTCTGTAATAGATAGAGATTTCTGGTTTTTCGGGATTTCTCCCTTGTCTGTTTTTACTTACTAAGGTCAACAAAACAAAAAAAGAATAGGCCTTATTATTCTTATTCCTACATGTTCCCATTCCCTTCGGGTCTTACTACGTATTTTGCTTGTGTTTAATCTTTCCCGATTCGAAATCATAATCGATTTATTGGATTGGTTTCTCGATAGTGTTCGGTCAGAATCCCTTTTTGACTCTGCGCCATGGATTCCACTATTATTAGGGAGGAATAATGGAAAAATTCCTTCGTATTTATAGAGATAGGGGACATAATTCACATGGATATAGTAAGTCTCGCTTGGGCTGCTTTAATGGTAGTCTTTACATTTTCCCTTTCACTCGTAGTGTGGGGAAGAAGTGGGCTCTAGAAGTACTACTAATTGAGTTGAGGAATCAAACCGTATCAATTGTTTTATAGATCGTTCTGCAACGCGTTTTGAACTATTTAAAATCAAAATCTCTGAATTTCGAATCCCATTGGACTCCAATGGAGTTATCTATGATATGAATCATACTCTTTCTCTCAAAGAGATATTTCAGTGATTCCCGTGTTTGTATTTCGAAAAGAAAGGGATTCCGATGATTGGAAATTTCTTCTAACCTAAAATTCTTCCGAAATTTTCTATTTCAATCAATGGAATGAGCTCTTACTATCTTTATAGATAGATACTGAGAAAGACTAGACTTTTTTTTATTTCTTTCCCTCTTTATTGTTCAAAGAAGAAGACGTTTTGTTAAGTGTATACGCACTTTCTATGAGAAATGATATAGAGATAGTGGTTGTCTAATGAGAGACTATGCAATAATAAGATCTTACCTTGAGCGAGTCA